TTTTTTTTAGAAATATTACAAAAAAATAGAGAGATTACTAGAAATATTGACTAGAGCTAAGAGATTAAAGTAAGTACAAGCGGGTAGCGGGAATCGAACCCGCATCGTTAGCTTGGAAGGCTAGGGGTTATAGTCGACGTTGATTCATCATTCTTAACGTCTCTAATTCAAAACTGAACATGAAACTTTGGTTTCATTCGGCTCCTTTATGGAAGATGGATAAATTTTAAAATGGAAGATATAAACGAAATTCAAAAATTTGACCATAACATCTATGTCAGCTTTTCTGTCTGAATGGATTCAAAATAACCGACCTGCTTTCTAGATAATCCTTATAGAAAAGAAGGAACTTCTAAGACCCTTTCTAGTTACTTCGTTCTCTATATTCTATTTAATAGAATCCTTAGGAAAAGTTTTTTGTTTCCATCGAGCTAAAAGATTTGACGATGTCTTTAGTAAACCAAAGACATTGTTTAATAGCTATTTTGCTTCATTTTTTTCCTATTGTATAGGGAAAAAATAGAAGATTTAGTTACGATTAGAAATAAATTTTCTATCTTTATCCATGGATTCCTTACTCATATTCATTAAATTGGAAGTAATGATCCAATTAAAAAAAATTATGTTTCGTAATTTCATAATCCAAATTTTTCAATTTCTAATTGACTCTTGGATACAAATTACGAGAATATATATTCTTCCTCAACGTTTTAATTGAGAGGTAAAGAAGGAGGAGATCCTTTTTACGAGATAAAGTTTTTGATCGGAATGGGGGGATATTAATCAATCCGAGGGACCCCTTAACTATTAAGGGATTAATAGAACGAATCGCACTTTTACCACTAAACTATACCCGCTACAATCCGATTATTGTGTATAAATCGGCTTTTTGTCCAACAAGAAAATTGTTCGTAATCAAAAGATAGGATCAAAAAAGAATCATGAAAATTAGAGCGTAAACGAGAGGACGTAATGCGATTAGGAAAGACGGACTCATTTAAATACTAAGTTTTTTACTTAGAGGTTTTTGTTGGATATGGCTTGACAAAACTATTTAAGCCATAACATAAAAATGCGCATTGTTCAAGACTTCAGAGTTTCCCCTGTTTTCGTATTTTAGTTTATATCTTACTTTAATTGATATTTTAGAATATTGAATTCTAAATCAATGGAATAAAAAAAAAGATAAGAAATTAAGGAAATTAAGAGAACAAACGACATTTGGATTATATATCAAATCAAAGGAATCAAAAAAGTTCTAGAGATTGTTTCAATATAAGTTTTTGTGTTTTCAAATTAAATAAATTATGATTCGTTGGAACAAAAGGGACCCGACCCAGCTCGGTACTGACTAGGCTAAGCCGGGTAAAGAAAAGGTTTTGTTGGATAAAATCAAAGTTTTTTTAATATAGATAAACTAAATACTAAATAAAATAAATAGAAACTAAATAAAAGTATTTTTTCAAGTCCTATTTTGACTTATGTAACATAGTAATTATCCTTTGTCAATTTGGGAGAGATGGCTGAGTGGACTAAAGCGTCGGATTGCTAATCTGTTGTACGAGTTTTTCGTACCGAGGGTTCGAATCCCTCTCTTTCCGTTTTCATCGATAATTTTTGATTTCCTTTCGAATTTTTTCCGAGTTCCTTTTTTTTTTTTTAAGTTATTTGAATAGTTAAAAACGTGAAATAACTAAAATTCTACTAAAGTAGCATTGAAAAATCGAACAAGAAAAACAAACCCTTATTTATTTTTTATTCTTCACGTCCAGGATTACGTCCCGGATCATTAGATAGGAATCCGAAGATGAATAAAGAGACAAAGAATATCACTACTGTGTAAACAAATAGTTTTAGAGTAAGCATTACATAATCTCCAAGATTCTTTTTTTTAGGAAAAAAGAGAGTAGATCCTCCATGTGTATATTTGTATTTTAGACAGCGTGCCCTACTATAGTATAGTTTGTATATATATATTTAATTGCCACCAAACCAAGAAAGAAACTCAAGTTCTTTTGAGACTAGAAATGAGACTAGAAAACTCAAATAATTTTCAAAAACTTCATTTTTAATAGAAAGTGGATTTTTGAGTTACCAAAACTTTTCTAAAAGTAGACATTTTGGAAGACTTCAAGAGGTCTTCCAATGTAAAAAGTCAGAATAAGTAAATCAAAAGGGGTGTTCCAAACTGATTACAGTTATCCCAAAATTTCTCTATTTGGTTCCAAGGGTTAGACTGTAAACACTTATCTGATCTTATTGATTGTTAGAATTTTTTTTTTTCGAATAAATTTGTCTAGGGCGGTAGTAAATACTATTAAATAGTATTTAATTAAAAATATTATCGAAAACTTACAGCAGCTTGCCAAACAAAAGCTAATAGAAAAAAAAGCACAGGTATTACTGGCATAACATCTACAACTGGATTTAAAAAAGCGTAGGCTTCGGGCAATTTGGCGACGAATAAACTACTTGAATAAAGGGTAGAATTAAGACAGATACAGATCAAACTTAATATATTAAGCATAACAAATATTTTGTTCTTGAGGGTAATTTTAGTTATTTTCATTGAGTTATTAATAAGTTGAATTTTTTATAGAAGCGTAAATGAATAAAAATAAATTAGATATACCAAAAACCTTTCTTTGATTTAAACTTGACCAATCAAAAATTTTTCAACTTTTTTTTTATTCAAAAGTGAATAGAATAAATCATACTTCCGTATAATATCTTAATTGAATTAGATGTAATGATCAATAAATTTATCAATTTAATTCTTCTATATCTACATATATAAAAATTCTATCAATAATCTCATTTATTTTATAGATATGTAGACTGAAATTGACGAATAACCAGCACCAATATTAGTGTTTATTAGTGCCAAATAGAAATGGGGCGTGGCCAAGTGGTAAGGCAACGGGTTTTGGTCCCGGTATTCGGAGGTTCGAATCCTTCCGTCCCAGAGCATATCTGTCTACACATTCAACATATTATGATATTATCACAGACTTACTTCATAATAATCATCTATTCTATTATTCTATATGGGATAGAATAGATGATTTCGATTCTATCAGAAGAAATCAGAATCAAAGTTCTTTTTTTTTTTTTTGAACAATCTTCTATTTCTGTTTAACATTATAATATTAAAAAAAAAAAAAGAATAATTTTTTTTTTTTATGAGTCTTCTCCGAATCATAGCTTTTGAACAAATTGAATTAAGTTCAAGTAATACACAGATCAAATAGAATCGACTTGGGATAGATCTCTGATTTCTTATGAGTTTTTAGTACTCGAAAAAGGAAGTGTGAAATTGTTGAATTTTTCTTATCACTATCAAGTCATTTGAAGATGCAGATTCAAAAAAAAACTTATTTGAATTTAAGTTGTGTTATTTTTAATTTTATTTAATAAATATATTATTTATTTCTATTTTATACTATTTTCTTTAGTTTATTTTCATTTTATTTTCTATTTTGATTATATATTTATAATATATATATTATATTAAGGTTCTCTATGTATATATATATATTTGTATTTTAATAGATAGAAATAGATTTATTTTATTTTATTTGGGGCTTTGGGGCTAAAATTTTCTTTTTACTGCGACTTTGTCAGAAACTATATTTAATAGAGAAAGAAAAGTCAAATATAGATTACTAGGTATGGACCAAACCAATGACTATTCATGATTTCATAATAGAATTAATTTCATACTGGTTCCAAACTACAAACTAAAGGAATGTTATGGTAAAACTTCGTTTAAAACGATGTGGTAGAAAGCAACGTGCGACTTGAAGGACACGATCCGTTGTGGATTCTTATACCCACTATTTTTATATTCTATAGGAATTATATAGGAATAAAAATGCTTTTGGCTCGACATCGTTTGTTATGTTCCACTAGAACTTTCATCTTGTTTTTTTTTGGGGGGGGGGTGATGTAAACTGTATCGTACAAGATGGAGCTCGAGTATAACGTATTTATTCGTTTATCGGAGGCAAGAATCTAGGGTTAGTATCAATTAATAAATAGGGACAACTTTGTCAAGTATATTTTTGATATATAAATGGAAAAGATCCAATTCAAGGACGTCTTAAATTCAAAAGCCAAATTTGATGGAATTTGTAAAAACTTTTCGATTAAATCAAAGGTGTATTACACAGGAATCGACTATTAGTATGATTCGTTGATAGAGAGAAATCCTCAATAAAGGGTATGTTGCTGCCATTTTGATTGAAACGATCAAAGATCACCGAAGTCATGTCTAAACCCAATGATTCAAGGCAAAGAAAGATAAAAGATCGTATAACAAGGAAATACCTTTTTCAATTGTCTCAACAACAAGAACTCGATTAAAAACAAGAATTAGATTCAAATTAAGAATCAAAGTGGATTCGAAAGGAAATAGACAAAAAGAAGGGGGATTAGAGACCACTCAATAAACGAAATGCTTCTAAAGTTTTCCTTTGGGGTTTGGGGTTATCCTATCCAACTTGAGTTATGAGCGCGCAAATTACAAATACGAATTTTTTTTCCGTTGGGAAAAGAATAATAAACAAGTATTTAAATCATATGATGAAGAAAGAGAATTCTTAGTCTAATTGATTTGATGATTTTAGGGATATATTTAACATTAGAATTTTCGACATAAAAACATAAAACATAAACAGAACTTGAATTTTCTTGAGCCGTACGAGGAAAAAACTTCTTATACGTTTCTCGGGGGGGGGGATCCACATCTATCCCAATGAGCCATTTATCGAATCGTTGCAATTGATGTTCGATCTCGAAGAGAAGGAAAAGCTCTTTGTAAAGTGGGTTTTTATGATCCGATAAAGAATCAAACCGATCTAAATGTTCCTGTTATTCTATATTTTCTTGAAAAAGGTGCTCAGCCTACAGGAACTGTTCATGATATTTTAAGGAGGGCGGGTGTTTTTATGAACTTTCATTTTAATCACTAACCAAAATTAGATTTGAAAAATATAGTTAAATTAAATAAGATGTGGATGATTTTTATAGAGTTTTGTATAAGCTTTTCTTTGCCTTTTTTCTCCAGCAGAGAATTTTTGATTTCTATCATAATAATGTCATCTTTTATTTTTCTAATGAAAAAGGGTCTATTGTCATGTCAATAGGCGTTTTTATGTGGAATTTTATGAACAAATAACAAAAGTAAAGGTTTAATCTTGTCTTTTTTACTTAATGTAGTGCCAATCCAACATAAATCCTTAGTTTTTTATTTTCAAAATTTGAATTTTTTTTCTATTGATTCTTTTCTAAAAATTCACATTTATATTGACAACAGTGTATCAAATAGATAGAATCTAAGCCTGAATAAATGAATCTATTTATCTCTGTCCTATCGATTTGAGTTCATTCAAATATCAAATAAAGGGTTCATTAGGTGTGTGAAGTTTTTTTTTAATAAAAAAATTGATATTATTTAAATATAATAATGTATAACATAAAAGACAAGAACGGGTCTACAAAAATTTTCATTTATAGCTTTTTCTTAAATTTTTTTTTCTATTTTTATCAGATCTATTCATCTTTGTTAGGTTCATAATTGATTATTGATTCTAAATTTTTCGATTTTTTCCCCTTTTTTTAATGTTTTGATTGCACCATACAATTTAATCTTTTTTTTTATTGGGATTCTGGTTGTATCTATACATTCTAATTATTTTAGTTCGGGTTGCTAACTCAACGGTAGAGTACTCGGCTTTTAAGTGCGGCTAGCATCTTTTACACATTTGTATGAAGCAAGGAATTCGTCTATACCATTGGTAGAGTTTGTAAGACCGCGACTGATCCTGAAAGGAATGACTGGAAAAAGCAGCATGTCGTATCAATAGAGTAGAGAATTCGAAAAATATTTCATTGTTATAAAATATTTCATTGTTATAGGGATAGGTCCAAAACCGTGTTTTTTTAATTGTTTGAATTTTTGACAAAATGAATTTAACAAAGAAAGAAATTCAAACTAAATTGAAAGTTGAATCGAGTAAATAAATGGATAGACCCTAAATATAGGTTCCAATTCTAAGAAAAGAAAAAGTAACGAGTTCTTATTCGTAATTTTTGTTGAATGATTACCCGATCTAATTAGACGTTAAAACTATATTAGTACTTGACGCGGGAAAAGCTTTTCCCATGAGCTTATTATCGATTTTTTATGAATCCTAGCTATTAGTTATATCCATTATGTAGTGGAGATAAATGTGTATGAAGAAGGCAGTATATTGATAAAGATATTTTTTTTTTTCAAAATCAAAAGAGCGATTGGATTGCAAAAATAAAGGATTTCTAACTATCTTCTTATTCGAGAATGAACAGAAAAAACCATTTGGTGAAAAAAAAAGGATAGAGAGTCCGTTGATGAGTTGTACCTTTATTCCGAGGTATCTTTTTTTTTAATAGAATACCTTGTTTTAACGTTATCGTACTATGTATCATTTGATAACCCAATATATCCCATCCTACATTTTCCTATTTTCGTTTTAAATCTAATTTCAAATGATGGAATATCACAGCTATTTAGAGCTAGATATATTTTGTAAATATGACCTCCTATACCCACTTATCTTTCGAGAGTATATTTATGCATTTGTTCGCGATCATGGTTTAAATAGCTTTAATTTGTTGAAAAATGTGGTTTATGACACTCAATATAGTTTACTGATTGTAAAGCGTTTAATTACTCGAATGTATCAAGAAAATCATTTGATTCTTTCTGATAATGATTCTAACCAAAATCAATTTTTTGGTTTCAATAAGAACTTGTATTCTCAAATGATATTAGAGGGATTTGCGGTCATTGTAGAAATGCCATTTTCCCTACGATTAGTATTTTCCTTAATGGGCCGAGAAATCATAAAGTATTATAATTTACGATCAATTCATTCAATATTTCCTTTTTTAGAGGACAAATTACCAAATTTAAATTATGTAGCAAATGTAATAATACCCTATCCGATTCATCTGGAAATCTTAGTTCAAACCCTTCGCTGTTGTGTAAAAGATGCCTCTTCCTTGCATTTATTAGGGCTTTTTCTTCACGAGTATTATAATTGGAATAGTCTTATTATTACAAAAAAATTTCCAAACAAATCAATTACTTTTTTTTCAAAAAGTAATCCAAGATTTTCCTTGTTCCTGTATAATTCTCATATTTGTGAATACGAAGCTGTCTTACTTTTTCTTCGCAACCAATCTTCTCATTTACGATTAACATCTTCTGGTGTCTTTTTTGAGCGAATATTTTTATATGGAAAAATAAACCATCTTGTAGAAGAAGTTTTTGCTAATGATTTTATGACTGGCCCATGGTTCTTGCAGGATCTTTTCATGCATTATGGTAGATATCAAGGAAAATCTATTCTGGCTTCAAAGGATACGCCTCTTTTGATGACTAAATGGAAATATTACATTGTCTATTTATGGCAATGGAATTTTTCTGTGTGGTCTCAACCAGGAAGGCTGTATCTA